TTACTTTTTATTGGCATTGGAAGCACATCACATTATGGCAGGGTAACGTTTCACAGTTTAATGAATCTTCCACTTATTTGATGGGATGGTTAAGAGATTATCTATGGTTAAACTCTTCACAACTTATCAACGGATATAACCCTTTTGGTATGAATAGTTTATCAGTTTGGGCGTGGATGTTCTTATTTGGACATCTTGTTTGGGCTACTGGATTTATGTTCTTAATTTCCTGGCGTGGATATTGGCAAGAATTGATTGAAACTTTAGCATGGGCTCATGAACGCACACCTTTGGCTAATTTAATTCGATGGAGAGATAAACCAGTAGCTCTTTCCATTGTGCAAGCAAGATTGGTTGGATTAGCCCATTTTTCTGTAGGTTATATATTCACTTACGCGGCTTTCTTGATTGCCTCTACATCGGGCAAATTTGGTTAATTCTTATGTGTTATATCCTCGATAATATCATTTCTTTCGATGCAGAAGGGGGTCCGCCTTCTTATATTTCTACTATTTCTACATCTAGGATCCGACTTTTATCATTGATACTAATAGGAAGAACCGAACCATTATGGCAAGAAAAGGTTTAATTCAGAGGGAAAAGAAGAGGCAAAAATTGGAACAAAAATATCATTTGATTCGTCGATCCCCCAAAAAAGAAATAGGTAAAGTTCCATTGTTGAGTGAGAAATGGGAAATTCACGGAAAGTTACAATCCCCACCGCGTAATAGTGCACCTACACGTCTTCATCGACGTTGTTTTTCAACCGGAAGACCGAGAGCTACCTATCGAGACTTTGGGTTATCCGGACACATACTTCGTGAAATGGTTCATGCATGTTTGTTGCCTGGAGCAACAAGGTCAAGTTGGTAAGCATTAAAATATCGTTTCATTTTTTATATTCATTTCTATGATCATAGAGGAGCCCCTTTACCATTCTGTATAAATAGGCTATTCTATTTGTACCAATATGGTAAAGGGGTGTACTCAATCCTTCTTTGTCCATTAGTTCCCAGTCCCTCTCTTCGTCGCGGGGTAGAGCAGCTTGGTAGCTCGCAAGGCTCATAACCTTGAGGTCACGGGTTCAAATCCCGTCTCCGCAACATTTTTTTTGATAAAAAATGGAGGTTTGACTCCGGTAACTAGTAATTAATTACTATTTTTTTCTTTTTATTTTGGGGTGGGCAGGAGGAAAAGAAGGGAATAGTATAGAAGTGAAGAGGATAGAACCACTCTACTATCACTGTCAAGTATACTTAATTCTTTATCCTATTAAAAAAAAATGAACCCATTACCCTGGGCGGATAGCGGGAATCGAACCCGCATCTTCTCCTTGGCAAAGAGAAATTTTACCATTCAACTATATCCGCTTGTTCTTGATACACAATGGATGGGCCATATTTGTGCAGAGTTAGATCAGATACTCCTTTGTTTTTCAGAGTAATTGCAAAATGCTTATTTTCATTTAATAAAATTTATTTTCATTTAATAAAAAATGAATTTAGATTCTTTATAAATTATTAAAAATATTAATAGTAATTAGAATAATATCAAATTTGAATTGTATAAAATTAGATATTATTCTAATAGAAATACTATATATAGTTAACAATAACTATATAGTGAAATTAGAATATATAAATTTAAAATTATAATCATTCAATTTTAATAATAATAAAATAAATATTATAATAATATGTTATTATCAAAAAAATATTATTATCAAAATAGTATTATAAATATTATAGAAAATTTCTACTATTTATAAATAATAATATATTATAAATATAAATAAATAGTATAATAAAATTATTTAATTAATATATATATATTTTTTAATTTCATTTTTAAATAGTTAAATATAAGAAGTTTGTTTGACCCCTCCCTTTCATTTTTTTTTCTTTATTTGCATTTTGGGGACTTATATTTCATTTTAATGTGTCTCACAACCTGAAAATGAAAGAATTAGGAGGGGATCATTTCATTTTTGGATCTAAATAGAACAAATAGGTTCAAGAGATGAGAGAATTAAGGATACCCACCAAAAAGACTAATCCAATCCATAATGATGTACCGGAAAATACAACATTTTTGTTATTTGACCAACCATCAGGAGAAGCAAATACAACAGGTACACTAATCAGTAAGATTGCTGAAGTAGCAATTAATGCAAAAACAGCCAATTGGAAAGCAATAGTCATCTTTCTAATCCTCCAATCTATCAACAAAAGAAACTATATACCATTTGATCCCTTTATTGGTATCGTCCAAAAAATTGTATCAGCCAAAAATTCTAATAAAACGTATCATAGAGGGATTTTACCACGAATCTATTAATGCTGTATGACTTATTAGCACCTTTTACCACCTTATTAAATTAAGGCATGAGATCAAGGGAAAGGTATTTTTTTTTTTACTTCATTAAAAGAGGCCCGCCAGATCATTATCTATATATATACAGATCGATAGCTAGACCCATAGGATCGCACCGGATATCTTT